ATGTGGAGGAAAGTCGGGCAAATGGCCGATACTACTGGAAGGATTCCTCTTTGGATAATAGGTACTGTAGCCGGTATTGTTGTAATTGGTTTACTTGGTATTTTCTTTTATGGTTCATATTCCGGATTAGGTTCATCTCTGTAATAACCAAATTGTTTATAGAGATCAAAGCATAAGAACTCAACGGGACCTACCCCCTCTTTCCTTGTCTGATTCGAGGGGGATCCCGTTGAGTTCTTAATAATCATAAATAACCATAATATTTTTTTGAACCACTTATAAAAAAAATACACATTTTCTTATGATTGATGTTTTGAAAAATGCACTTCATTAATTGATTCAGAACATCTTTTACTCAAAAGTATCTCTGAATATTTTAAAAATTAAAACAAAGAAGGAATCACGCAATTTCCGTTTTTTGGATGACTCCCAATTCTATATAGTTCTATATATATAGTATAGATTTCTATCGATTAGATATCATGCAACCCTTTCAATACTAATAAAATATCTATACTAATAAAATAAAACCTCACTTTATTTAATCTTAATCTAATATTTAATCTAATCAAAGTTTCCTTTTTTTCTATTTTAGAAGTTCTATTTGTTCAATAAATTTGCCTATATTTTTGTTTGTCCACTACTTAACATGATAAATAGAAAAAAGGTTATGATAAACCCCCCCCAAAAAAATGGAACCTAAGAATAGGAGTTGTTGACGAATAGGGTCAATAATCCTATTTAACTATTTAATTCGACACAAGAAAGGGTTGTGCAAAATCCCTTTTCTTGTGTCAAAGACTAGGCGATGCACAATCCCCCCCTAAACCCTTTGTTCCTTTCATTTAGGCTTTGGTTTATATTCTCCGTTTATTTCTCTTTTGTTTTGATTCTATTGAAATAGAAAACTAAGGATTCATCCTATATCACTTCGATTTGGATTGAAAAAACAAATAAAAGATAAGTAAAATTAAATAGTCTTTTTCACAATATACACATCACGACCAGTATAAGTAAGTAATTCCCGAAACCCGAAAAAAGAAACAAACAAAATTTTTTTGATCATACACAATTACATAATATAATTGGCAACAAAAGTTTATTTCTTTTTATAGTTTGATGTTGAAAAATCCGCGGATCTAGAAATTCATTTCGGACAATTGAACCTTCTCAAACTGTTTCTTTTTAAGAACCAAAAAGATTTGTGCCAAAATAACAGATGCCAAGAAGAGCAAAAGGCCTTGGACACGTGATGGATCTTGAAGTACTACTTCTGCATCCCCCTGACCAAATCCGCCCACATTAGGATTACTCGTTAATGGTTGATCAAGTTTGATGGATTCGCCCTCAGAAACAAGAAGTTCCGGCCCTGGAGGGATAATATCAACCACTTGACGCCCATCCGATGCCTCAACTATGGTTATTTCGTACCCCCCTTTTTCTTTTCGTATAATTTTGTTTACTATACCCGCTGCTGTAGCATTATAAACATTATTGTTACTCTTGCTCCCGTCGGGATAAATCTGGCCCCTTCCTCTGTTCCCGCCTACATATATGGGATATTTTAAGAAGTGAGCATCTTTCTTAGTGGCAGGATCCGGGGAAAGAATAGGAAAGGTGATTTCACTATATTTCTGACCAGGAACAGGACCTATCACAAGAATATTTTTTTTAGTAGGGCGGTAACTTTGAAAAGACAGATTTCCTATCTTTTCTTTAATCTCGGGTGAAATACGATCGGGCGGGGCTAGTTCAAACCCCTCGGGTAAAATAAGAACAGCCCCCACATTCAAAGCTCCTTTTTTACCATTAGCAAGAACTTGTTTCACTTGCAGATCATAGGGAATTCGAACAACTGCTTCAAATACAGTATCCGGAAGTACCGCTTGTGGAACCTCGATATCTACGGGTTTATTAGCTAAATGGCAATTGGCACATACAATACGGCCGGTTGCTTCTCGTGGATTTTCATAACCCTGCTGTGCAAAAATGGGATAGGCATTTGAAACGGGTGCCTGAGTTATTATATATATGATGAGCGATAGGGAAATGGATCGAGTAATCTCTTTCTTTATCGACGAAAAGGTTTTTTTAGTTTGCATGGTCCAATCATTGATCCCGAAAATTTATACAATAAAATTAGGTAGGTCGCCAATAGAGTTGCCTATCTATAATTTTGATATTTACTGAAATAATTTTTCTGAAATATTGGAGAAATCCCTTTACTGGGTAAAAATAATAGGTACAATTTTGAGTGTTTTGCTTATGTACAAAGTAACAAACAAATATTATAATTGGGCCATTCGATCATTTTTCAGTCATTCATTGAATGATAAATCACTACAAGTGAAGGAGATACACGATTTAAATAACGAAAGATCCAATATTTAAAAATTGTATCTAAAATGACTGGAAAAGTAGAAACAAGACCGGATATAATTTGATCATTATGAGCAAATCCAAAATCTTTGTAGACAGAGCCAATCATTAATTCCCAACCGTGAGGCGAATGGAATCCTATACATAAATCAGTTAATAAAAGAATAGAAAAAGCCTTTATTGTGTCGCTTAAGTTATATAGGAATTCTTGAACCCAAGAGTTAAGAATAACAAGTTCTTCATTACCTAGAATAGAATAACCACTTAGAATAACGAAACAGATTATATTTGTCGAGAAATGTAAAATTGTATGGATACGATCCTCATTGTGCATCTTGATCAATTGGGTCGTTTCTTTGTAGATTTCGACGCGAAGCTTTTGTAAATGCGTTTCTGGGTATTCCTTTAGCATTTCCTCCAAACGAAGGAGTTCCTCTAAGTTTATAAATTTTTTTAGAATACTCTTTTCTTGAATATCATTCAAAAAAATTTCGGATTGCCCAATATTCCACCAATTAGTAATCCAAGATTCCAGACTTTTTTTAAATGAGAGAGAGATCCACCAAGGCAAAAATACTATAAATGCAAGATATAGAAGGGAAATAAATACTTTCTTTTTTGCCATTTTTTCGTCTGTGAATTTTTGAAGTTTTAATGAACTCACCCCATGCCATGCGTCGACTCTATATGATACTAATATTTCTATCAAGCATAAGTTATATCCCAACCCAAGCCATCGAGCCCATTAATCTATTAATCTATTTCGAGGTTTTTATTTGTGATGCAGTAGAATGGTTAGGTTAGTCCTTTAATCTAGAAAGAATACAGAAATAGAATAAGAAAGAACTCACTTCAAAGTAATATTAGTTGGATTTCGAGACGAAAGAACTCCCGTTTTATTAAAAAAAATATCAAATAAAAAAAAAAAATGATGGACACAAAAAATTTCGTTTTAGAGTTGCTTCGTATACGTTTACTTTGGCTTGAATAGGCAGGCATTCAGAACAAACTTCCGTTAAGTTATGGTATAGAAAAAAGGAGGGTTCTTGAGTTTTTTCCCTCTTGCAAAGTATTCATTTTTCAGTTCCTTTTTTCAAAATACTTCAATTGGTACGCGCAAGAAATAGGCCAATTCAGCAGCTTTTTGCTCAATTTCTCGTGGAGTCAAATTTTCATCAGTACGTGTCAAGGGAATGGCCCCCTGGCCTCTGATTTCCATATAAAGAACCCGACGAGCAAAAAGACCCTCTTTATTTTCTATTCTGATAGACTGAATATCTTTCATAAGGAATCGCAGGAATATGCGACGGTTTTTTCCAGGAAATCCCCAACGAAAAATACACACTATGCCCTCTTTTATATCAAACCGATCATAACCACTACCTACATTCCACGAAATTGTGCACCACAAGTAGGAGCTAATAAAGAGACCCGCGATCCCATAGAAAGACATCACGATCCCCTGTGGAAAAAAATTTATTTGCTGAGAAGGAAACAAAGATATAAAATTCCTACCAAAATAACTGGAGATTCCAACCAATACAAACCCTAATGAACCTAAAAAAAGAATGAGGGCCCAACCGAAATTACTTATTTTTCGAGATCCCGCTATAAGTTCTATCCATATACGTTCTGATCGCCAACTCATACTCTCACTAGACCTAGTTGCATTTTATTGAAATTGGAAGAATAACAAAAAGAAATTTTAGTTTACTTTTTTTGTTTCCGAAGTAACTCTCATCAACCAGCACTACTATGATGTGAAACTTTTATTTTAGAAAAATTCATCGAATTACTTAGATCCAAACTAAAATAATAACATCTCTTTCATACGATTTCCTATAGATATCCACATATAGATATATTCACTTTACATTTCCGAAACTCTCCCCGCTACCGATCCATTTGAAATTGTTATAATTAATTTACCCATATATCATGTTTCCACATACATAAGAGTTTATGCTCGAAAGAAGTCCCATGTTATACCATATTCTACTAAATAGATAGGGGTGTTATGATCAAAGTTAGTTTTGAAAAAAAAAAAAAATGGATACAGAGTTGTCCCTATAGTATCTAAAAAATTTTGTTTTTTTGAACATGAAGAAATAAAGAAACCATTGCAATTGCCGGAAATACTAAGCCCACTAAAGGCACAAAAATGGAGGGAAAGCTGTTGAGAGTTATCATTGAGTGGGTACCTCGATTTAATATTTGTACCTGTTATTTTTCTTTTTTGCTTTATATTTTATATTACTATTTTTTTTTAACCTTATATTGTTATAAAGATATTTTATAATTCATATATAATATATATAATTATTATATTATACTAAGTATACCTAGGTGAGTATATACCTAAATAAGGAATATATAAGTATATGTTTTAATAATTTTTTTTTGAATAAATACTTATAAAAAAATATGTAAATAAACGGACTTATTCACCCTTCTACACGTTTCTACACGAAATATATGTATGATAATCCACCTTTTTTTTATTCATATTTTTAGTTATTTTCGTGCTCTTGTCTTATAATTTAATAATTTTCATTTCAAAAAATTTATTCCGTTTTATTAATTATTAAATTAATAAATAAATGAAAACTCTACTCTACAGC